TTTTTTACTTTTTGTTTTCTTTCTTTACCCCACAAAGATATTGAATATAATGAAATCTTTTTTTTGCCATTGAGATTTTGAAAATGAACATTGAAATATCCGTCAAAAACAAGTAAATAGATGCGAAACATATAAAATGCAGTTAATCCAGCTGTAAAATAAGCTATTATTGCAAAAATTGGGGAATACAACCAACTATCATTAAGAATAAGATCTTTGGACCAAAAACAAGCAAAGGGTGGAATACCACAAAGAGAGAGCGTACCTATTAAAAAAGCAGTTTTTGTAATTGGCGTATGTTTTGTTAACCCGCCCATAAGAACCATATTTTGACTCTTTTCTGGAGAATATCCAACAACTGTTTCCATTGAATGAATAATTGATCCGGATCCTAAGAACAACAATGCTTTTGAATAAGCATGAGTAATTAAATGAAATAGAGCAGCGCGGGAAGATCCCATACCTAGAGCTAACATCATATAACCCAATTGAGACATTGTAGAATAGGCCAAATTTCTCTTAATATCTTTTTGAGCAATAGCTAAAGTAGCTCCCAAAAATAATGTTATTATACCAATGAAGGCTATTCCATTCATTATGGTAGGTATAGCTATGAAAAGAGGAAGAAGTCTAGCTACAAGAAAAATTCCCGCCGCTACCATAGTAGCAGCATGTATAAGAGCAGAAATTGGGGTAGGCCCCTCCATAGCATCCGGTAACCATACGTGAAGGGGAAATTGGGCAGATTTTGCTACAGAACCGCAAAATAACAATAGGGCACACAAAGTAACAAAAAAAACATTAAGAGAATTATTTAAAATCAAGTTATTGAATATTTGAAACAAATCCCGAAATTCCAAACTACCCGTTATCCAATAAAGACCTAAAATACCTAATAATAAACCAAAATCCCCTACACGATTAGTTACAAATGCCTTTTGACAAGCATTTGCTGCAATAGGCCGTGTAAACCAAAAGCCTATTAATAGATAAGAACACATTCCAACTAATTCCCAAAAGATATAAATTTGTATCAAATTCGAACTAGTAACTAATCCCAACATTGAAGCATTAAACAAACTCATATAAGCAAAAAATCTCAAATATCCTTGATCGTGAGACATATAATTATCACTATAAATAAGAACCAAAATGCCAACAGTAGTGATTAATATTAACATAATAAGGGTAAGTGAATCGATCAAGTAACCAAATTCTAAAGAAAGATCATTATTTATGGTCCAAGACCACACATATTGATACACGAAACTCTTATTGTTATTGATTTGATCGATCGACAGCTCCACGGAAAAAAGCATAACTATACCTAACAATAAAACACTCAGAAAAGCCCACCTACGTCGAAGATTTTTTGCTGCTGTGGGAAAAAATAGAAGTCCCGCCCCTATCAACATAGGAACTGGAAGTGGAATGAAAGGTATGATCCATAAAGATTGATGTGTATATTCCATAAAAAAAGAATAAAAGCTAAAATATTTGTTTTCCTAAATGAGTTTTGTTTCTTATTCGTCGGTTTTATCTCTTTTGGAAAGGCTTCAGTTAATAAAAAAGAGTGAACATATAAATAGAATTTTTTATTTTTCTGAATCTTTGCACAATACTTCCAATATTTCCTAATATTTCAAAGTACTAAAAAAGGTCGAATAAACAAATTCAAATTCCTAAAAGATTCTGTTAATATTTGTATTTTAGTAAAAAATTCTCATAAAAACGAAATTTGTCAAATCAAATAAAAACATTCGTTTAGTTTGTTTGATATGCAGTAAAGGAAGATTCATATGACATGAACCAATCAATAAGAATTTTTGTCTTTTATTTCATAAAGGATTAGTTTTTTTCGAACTAATCCCTTTTTTTTACATTAAGCAGATTGTTTGGCAAAATTTTGAAAAAAGTGTTATAATATTCAATGTTTTACTTTAGATAGAAAGATAGAAAAAAAGAGGGGATAAAAAAGATGGCTAATTAATCAAATAAAAGAACAATTTTTTTTACGGAACAGAAGATATGTCTTTCACATGACTTGTAACAATAAAAAAACTATATTAGTTGCATGGCAGTTCCAAAGAAACGCACCTCGAGATCCAAAAAAAGAATCCGAAAAACTCTTTGGAAAGGGAGAGGTTTTTGGACAGCATTGAAAGCTTATTCATTAGGGCTATCAATTTCTACGGGAAATTCAAAAAGTTTTTTTGTATAAAAAATACAAACGTTGGAATACTCTGAATTAGTTGGATTCTATTCTGTAATAGAATATAGAATCTCTATATAATATTAACTAAAATAGTTATATATTATAATAAAATCAACGAAACAGAATTTTAGAATTATTTTGATTTAATAGAATTTTGAAACAAAAATAATTCTATTAAATCAAAATTCTTACTTATAACTCATATAAATAGCTATTTTTGAATCCATTTTTATTATAAGAAGAAAAAAAGATTTTGAATGGAATAGTAAATTGGTGATCCAATAAATTTTTTTATTTGTTTTAATTGAAAAAAAAATGCATCTCTTTTCTTTGGATTCTAAAATGAAATAGAAATAAAAAAATTTGATAAGAAATGAAAAAACTACGAATTTTTTGTTCCATTTCCGGAATGGAAGTGCGAACTATCTAGTTCGAATAGTGCTTCTTTTTGAAAAAGAGAATAAACTACGAAAAACCATTCCGCATTGTTGTTAAATATTAAAATAAAACTAAAACTCGAAAAAACGAGATAATAATAATTATTATTGAAATAATTATATCATTTGTTAAGATCTTTCTATATATACGAATTTTTCTTATTCATTTGAATTGAAATATATATTCAAGTGAATAAATACTTTAATTTCTAATAATTTTTATAAAAAAAAAAAACAAAGAAATAAAAAAAAAAAAAAAGAAAAAATTCGAATACAATTCCTTTGTTTCTTTAATATTTTTAAATTACTAAAAAAGATTGCATTTTTTGAATTTATTCTTTAAATCTCGACGATTTACAATAAATAGGTTATTATGATTTCGGGTAAGCCGCTATGGTGAAATTGGTAGACACGCTGCTCTTAGGAAGCAGTGCTAGAGCATCTCGGTTCGAGTCCGAGTGGCGGCATGGCATCTTTTACTCTAAAAGAGTAAGTCCTAAAATGAATTCAATTTCTGATTTATCTTCCTAGTATTAGTTATTGGGACACCTTATTTATATTTTATGATATTTTCAACTTTCGAGCATATATTAACTCATATATCGTTTTCGGTCGTATCAATTGTAATTTCAACTCATTTGATAACTCTATTAGTCAATGAAATCGTAGGATTTCAGGATTCGTCAAAAAATGGTATGATAATAAGCTTTTTCTGTATAACGGGATTGTTAATTACTCGTTGGATCTTTTCGGGCCATTTACCATTTAGTGATTTATATGAATCATTAATCTTTCTTTCCTGGGGTTTTTCTATTTTGCATATTGTTTTTGGTTTTAAAAAGCATAAAAACGAATTAAGTGCAATAATCGCACCGAGTGTTATTTTTACCCAAGGCTTTGCTACTTCGGGTGTTTTAACCGAAATGCATCAATCCGCAATATTAGTACCCGCTTTACAATCTCAATGGTTAATGATGCATGTAAGTATGATGATATTTGGCTATGCAGCTCTTTTATGTGGATCGTTATTATCTGTAGCAATCTTAGTTATTACTTTTGGAGAAGTGATACAAAATTTGGGTATAAGCAATAATTTGTATTTCTTAAATGAATCCTTTTCTTTTGCTGAGATCCAATACATGAATAGGAATGAAAGAAACAATGTTTTACAAAAAACTTTTTTTTCTTCTTCTAGAAATTATTACAGATCTCAGTTTATTCAACAACTCGATCGTTGGAGTTATCGTATTATTAGTCTGGGTTTTCTCTTTTTAACGATAGGTATTCTGTCAGGAGCAGTATGGGCTAATGAGGCATGGGGATCATATTGGAATTGGGATCCCAAGGAAACTTGGGCCTTTATTACTTGGACAATATTTGCGATTTATTTACATACTCGAAAAAATACGAAACTAGAAAGTGTCAATTCTTCAATAGCGGCCTCTCTGGGCTTTCTTATAATTTGGATATGTTATTTAGGAATCAATCTATTAGGTATAGGATTACACAGTTATGGTTCATTTACATCTAATTGAATTTAATTCAGGAAAAGACCTCTGGCAAATACAAATAAAGAAAGCATAAGTATATATACATATCTAATATACTAAATAAAAGTATATATAAGAAATCTTAGTATATATTCGATATTCGATATTATATATTATATATAATTATATATATAATATTTGATATGAATATAGAAAGAATAAAGAAAAAAAGAAATAGAATCGTCGAGAACCCTTTAAATCAAGTAGTAATGTAATGATTCAAGGGGTTCTCACAAACAACAAACATATTTACATATAATTAATTCCAATTTTGTTATGTGGTTTATTTCTCTTTTTTGGGGGGGTTGTATTAATTTTCATTAAAAATGATTTAGAAAAAATTCGATAGAATGGCTTCAACCTTGTCAACCGAAAATGAGAAAATAAAATCTGGATAAATACCAATACCTATTACGGGTATAAGGATGGAAATTGAAATAAATAATTCTCGCGGACCAGAATCAAAAAAATACGAGTTTGGTGTATTAAAAAGCTTGTATCCATAGAACATCTGTCGTAACATGGATAATGAATAAATAGGAGTTAATATCATTCCAATTGCGGTTACTAAAATTATTAGTATTTTTGTCATTAAAAGATATTTTTGACTGGTTAGTATTCCAAAAAAGATCATCAATTCTGCAACAAAACCGCTCATGCCTGGCAATGCAAGAGAAGCCATTGATAAGATACTGAAAACTGTGAATATTTTGGGCATTGGGATAGCCATTCCACCCATTTGGTCAAGATAAAGAAGACGTAGTCTATCATAACCTGTTCCCGCCAAGAAAAAAAGCGCAGCACCAATAAATCCATGAGAGATAATTTGTAAAATGGCCCCGTTGAGTCCCGTATCACTTATAGAACCAATTCCAATAATTATGAAACCCATATGAGATACCGAGGAATAAGCTATTCTTTTCTTTAAATTACGTTGACCAAGAGATGTTGAAGCTGCATAGATTATTTGAATTGAACCTAATAACATTAACCAGGGGGAAAATATGGAATGAGCGTGAGGTAATAATTCCATATTAATTCGAACCAATCCATACGCGCCCATTTTTAATAAGATTCCGGCTAAAAGCATACAAGTGCTGTAATGTGCCTCTCCGTGGGTGTCCGGTAACCATGTATGTAAGGGTATAATCGGCAATTTTACAGCAAAAGTAAAAAGAAATCCGATATAAAATATTATTTCGAGCACCCCAGGATACGATTGATTAGTTAATGTTTCAAAATTTAATGTCGGTTCGTTAGAACTATATAAACCAATACCTAGAATTCCCATTAATAAAAAAATGGAACTTCCCGCAGTGTATAAAATAAACTTTGTAGCTGAATACAACCGTTTCTTTCCCCCCCACATGGATAAAAGTAGATAAACTGGAATTAATTCCAATTCCCACATGATGAAAAAAAGTAAAACGTCTTGACAAGAAAAAGGTCCTATTTGACCGCTGTACATTGCTAGCATCAGGAAATGGAATAATCGGGATTCTCGAGTAACCGGTTGAGCCGCTAAAGTAGCTATAGTGGTCATAAATCCCGTCAATAAAATGGGGCCTATAGAGAGTCCATCTATTCCGAATCTCCAGTAAAAATCAAAAAAATTGATCCATTTATATTTTTCCGTCAGTTGGATTAATGGATCATCCAATTGGAAATGATAACAAAATGCATAGGCTGTTATCAGCAGATCAATTAAACATATGCAAATTGTATACCATTTAATTACCTTATTTCCTCGATGAGGAAATAAGAATATTAAGGAACCCCCGGCTATTGGTAAAAGTACAACTATTGTTAACCAAGGAAAATAATTCGTGATAAAAAAAAGATACACTTGGGCTAGAAAAACCCGCGCCCAAAATAGAAAGATATTTCTATTATCTTTCTATTTTGAGCGCAGATTTTTGCCAGTAAAAAACGTATTCTCGTGGTGTTTGTTTTTTGAAAAAAAAAAAAGGGGGGGCGGTCTCAATAAGCTAGACCCATGCTTCGAGTTGTTTCATGCCACAAATAAACTCGAACACTTAAGAAATCCGTAGGACAGGCGGATTCACACCTCTTACAACCGACACAGTCCTCCGTTCTTGGGGCAGAAGCTATTTGCTTAGCTTTACACCCGTCCCAAGGTATCATTTCTAACACATCGGTGGGGCAGGCTCGGACACATTGAGTACATCCTATACATGTATCATAAATCTTTACTGAATGTGACATTGGATCTATAATTTTTTTTAACACCAAAAATCGAAAATTTTCGATCTAGTAAACTCATAAATAAATCATATATTTAGACACCAGATGAATCAACGATTTACCAGAATTTTGATACTCAAAAACGCTTTCTGGATCAATTCATAAGAGGAGAGGGGACCAAGATACTTTGATTTCTTACGTTTTTGAAAACGTGCGAGTTTATTGAATTGATCAATATTACACTATTAAGAATTAATATTTATATCATAAATAACTATTAATACTAGTTATTCAACAAGTTCGATTGATTAATACGAGTTGATTTTCTGTTACGATAAATTGAAGAAACAATAGCCGGTCCGATAGCAGCTTCAGCGGCTGCAATGGCAATAACAAAAATAGAAAAAATATTTCCCTTTAATTGGCGACTATCAAAAAAATCAGAAAAGGTTACGAAATTTATATTAACTGCATTCAGTATAAGTTCAAGACACATAAGGGCTCTAACCATATTTCGGCTCGTGATCAATCCATAGATACCGATAGAAAATAAATAGGCACTCAAAACAAGTACATCTTCGAGCATCATTGACGAACTCCTTATCAATTTCGATTCATTATAATTTTAATATAATATGAACAACAATTCAACCAATTCAATTGACTAAAGAATAAGAAAGAGTCTGAAAAAAGAAGAATATATTCGCAAAAAAGATTATTTTCTACATAAACACTCTTTTTTTACATTTACAGAGAATTAAATCGAACTAACTGAGGAAAAAAAGAATTCTTTTTTGCAAGTTCGAAAAATTTATTACTGGCGAGCCACGACAATTGCACCTATCAAAGCAGCTAAGAGAATTATTGAAATTAGTTCAAATGGAAGAAAAAAATCTGTTGATAAATGAACTCCAATTTGTTGACTAGTACTTATCAAATCTTGCTCTATAATCTGATTTGGTCTTGTAGTCCAAATAAGCCCGTACCATGATGTATCTGGAATAGTAGTTATTAGTGAAACAAAAATACTTGTACAAACCATCAAAGTAATTCCACCCCCAACGGTAAAAAGATGAAAATCTTGGTGATATTCCGAACCATTCATGAACATCACAGCAAAGAGGATTAAAACGTTTATAGCTCCCACGTAAATAAGTAGTTGTGCGGCAGCTACAAAATGGGAGTTTGATAAAATATAGAATAAAGATATACAAACAAGAACTAGTCCCAATGAGAAAGCAGAAAAGATGGTGTTGGTAAAAAATACTACTCCTAAACTTCCTAATACAAGACATGATCCCAAAAAGACTAAAAGAAAATCGTGTAGTGGTTCAGGCAAATCCATTATATGTAAAATAAGAGATAAATGCATCTAAATTTCATGACCTTTTTGATACGACCAGGGAAATTTTTATCTACGAGATTTCTCTCCGTATTGAATCTCATCAAATCCTAACAAGTCGGAATAGGTACGTACCTGTTAAGTTATGGGATTTATGTTATTTCATTCGTTATACGAAAGAGTAGGTCCAGAAACTAGATAATATAAGTATATTTCATATTAGTTTATAAGTATAACGAAATATAAGTCTAACTATATAGATATATAGTTATAGAATAGATATCGAAATTAAATAGATAGAATAAGAGAATATTTTATTTTTAACTAATAAGAAATCCATTTTGAAAATATGGAATAGTTTTTTCTATTTAATCTTTTTATTCTTTTTATTATTTTCAAGATTTATATTATTCTGTTTCATATTTATATATATATGATATATGAAACAGAATAATATGAAATCTAATATGATTGATATTTTTTATATTAATATTGAATAATATTGAATTCTTTTAAATAAATAAAACGATTTTATTATATTATTTTTTATTTAGAATAGTTCGAATTGTATAATCATCAATTACTGACATTGGTAATCGACCCAAAGCAATTTGATTATAATTCAATTCATGACGATCATAAACTGAAAGTTCATATTCTTCAGTCATTGATAAACAATTTGTTGGACAATACTCAACGCAGTTACCACAAAATATACAAATTCCGAAATCAATACTGTAATTAAGCAAACGTTTCTTTCGAATATCTGTTTCCAGTTTCCAATCAACAACGGGTAAATCTATAGGACATACACGAACACATACTTCACAAGCAATGCATTTATCAAATTCAAAATGGATTCGACCGCGGAAACGTTCTGATGTAATTAATTTTTCATAAGGATATTGAATAGTTACGGGTAAACGATTTGCGTGGGATAAGGTAATCATGAAACTTTGACCAATGTATCTTGCAGCTCGGACTGTTTGTTGACCATAATTCATGAACCCAGTTACCATAAGGAACATATCGTGAATATCTATGAAATATTTTTTTTGTTTCTTTCTCTTGTTTGCGACAAGTTACAAATCTAGAGGATCCATATTTTACAGTGAAAACAGTTGAGACGAAGTTGTTAATAATAGATTACCGAGAGATATTGGTAAAAGAAATTTCCACCCAAGATTTAATAATTGGTCCATTCTTAGCCTAGGCAAAGTCCATCTTGCTGTGATAGAAAGGAACAAAAACAAATAAGTTTTAGCTAATGTGATAAAGATATCAATTGTGGTTCCAAAGACTCCATATGCTTTAGTTATTTCAAAAAACTCAGAAATGAATAGGTACGGAATAGAGATATTTGAACCGCCCAAATAAAGAACTGTTACAAATAATGAAGAAATTAATAGGTTTAAATAGGAAGCAACATAAAATAAACCAAATTTGATACCTGAATATTCGGTTTGATAACCTGCTACTAATTCTTCTTCCGCTTCTGGTAAATCAAAAGGTAATCTTTCACATTCTGCTAGGGAAGAAATTAGAAAAACGACGAAACCTATAGGTTGCCGCCACAAATTCCACCCCCAAAAACCATATTTTGATTGTGCATCAACTATATCAACTGTACTTAAACTATTAGATAATGCTAGTCGGTGAGAACGTTACTGTACCCATCGCTATTCCAGAACCGTACATGAGATTTTCACCTCATACGGCTCCTCGAAAGCCTTAAATAAATCTAAGGACCTAGCCGATTATTTCTTTCTTGCGATAAATAAGATTAAAATTATCGGATGGTTCTGAATTAGACCAATTGAATTCTGTCTGTTCTCATTGTATTTTAAAATAAAGACAAATAAGATGAATTCTTTATATTAAATATGATACAAAAGGTACTTCTGAATTGATCTTATCCCTTAAAAATCAACAATTTTTTAAGTAATAGCTTTATTCTTCAATAAAAAAGTATTTTTGAATTATCTTTATACCCCTCCGTCCATCGTTTTCGGTTACGAAAAAGACTTCCATATTATTTTCTAATTTATTACAAAACTTCTCTCTTCAGAAAGACAGAGAGAGAGAAAACGACGGGGTCATCTTTTTTCGTTCCTATTCGTCTTTTTTTGTGCAAATCAAAAGGGGATACTTGAAAAAAGAAAAGATTAACGGATTATTTCGTTCCCGATAGTCATTTATTTAATCAGTGGATAGGAGCATACTCTAGATCGGAATTGGGGGGAGGACTGCCTTCTCTTTTCTACCAACTTAAAGCCCCAATTAGTATTCTTTATTTCGATTATGTAGAAATGTTCCTTTTGACAATTTACATAATCCGTGTTACTAATCCCTTGTGTATCTTGGTGTTTCTAACCATCCACTTCTTTTTTTTTTGAGCTGCCCTTATTTTCTGTTTCTGTTAATCCATGAATAATCAATCATCCAAACAGTAGCAAAAACTCAATCTCAATAAGGAATAAGGTTGGTCTTTTGAGCCCGCTTCAAGACAAGATTACTAATTAGCCAATCCTGGGGTAATAAGACTCCTCTGCTTCTAATTTTTTTTTTTCACTTAATTCTTTTACATAGAAAATGAGACTCAATATTTTGACTGCAATTTCAAATCATATTACCATAGAAATAACATATATAACCATATACCCATATCTTAATATATATAATAGGCTGGTAATCTACTATCTAATCTAATATAGTATTACTATGTAAATATAATCTCGAATTTTTTTTTATATTATATGGAAGCTGTCGTATTTCACTCATATAACTATCAGATTTTGTTCTTCAATCAGACTTGACGTGGGAATAATAATGAATTCTTTATATTCTGCCCCTTTCTTATTTTCCTATAAAGTTGTCAAGGGACATAGCAATAGCATCGAGAAGTTTTTGTATCAACGAATCGCACGTAGAGATATTGATAACACACATAGAGTTAATGGTATTTCATAACTAATCGATTGAGCAGCAGCTCGTAGACCACCCAAAAAGGAATATTTATTATTTGATCCATATCCTGACATAAGAAGTCCAATCGGAGCAATACTCGAAATAGAAATCCATAAAAAAACACCGATATTGAGATCGGATAAAACAAAATTATATCCAAAAGGAATTACCAAATAGCTTATTATAATGGATATAACTGATATGGAAGGTCCAATACTGAATAAACGAGTATCTCCCCTAGATGGAATAAGACTCTCTTTGAAAAGTAGTTTTGTTCCATCTGCTAGAGCTTGAAGAACTCCCAAAGGACCCGCGTATTCAGGTCCAATCCGCTGTTGTATACCTGCGGATATCTCTCTTTCTAACCATACAATTGCTAGTACACTTATAGTGATTCCCAATACAAGAGTAAAGATAGGGGCCAATACCCATAAAATTCCATAGACCTCCTTTAAAGATTCCAATCTGAAAAAAGAATTGATATCTTGTACTTCTGTTGTATCAATAATCATTTCAACGATCAACTTCTCCCATAATGATATCTATACTACCTAGTATTGTCATAATATCGGCCAATTTCATTCTTTTAACTAATTGAGGAAGAATTTGCAAATTGATAAAACCGGGTGGACGAATTTTCCATCTCCAAGGAAAACCATTCTGATCTCCTATTAGAAAAATCCCCAATTCTCCTTTGGGGGCTTCAACTCTTACATAAAGTTCTTGTTTCGGCAATTCAAAAGTCGGAGATGGTTTTTTACTAATGAATCTATATTCAAAATCATTCCATTCTGGTTCCTTTTCCCTATCAAGGTAACGGATTTCTAAATTCTCATATGGTCCGCCGGGAATTCCTTCCAAAGCCTGTTGAATAATTTTTATGGATTCCACCATTTCACCCATTCGAACTAAATAACGAGCTAATGAATCTCCTTCTTTTTGCCATTGAACGTCCCAATCAAATTCCCCATAACACTCATAATTTTCAACTTTACGCAGATCCCATTGTATTCCGGAAGCCCGAAGCATCGGTCCTGATAAACCCCAATTAATTACTTCCTTTCCACTAACAATGCCTATTCCCTCAACCCGTTCTAAAAAAATGGGATTTCGCGTAATAAGTTTTTGATATTCACCAACCCCTGTTAAAAAATAATCGCAGAAATCCAAACATTTATCTATCCAACCATGAGGTAGATCGGCCGCTACTCCCCCAATACGGAAAAAATTATGCATCATTCTCATACCTGTCGCAGCTTCGAATAGATCATATATTAATTCTCTTTCTCTAAAAATATAGAAGAAAGGGGTTTGGGCACCAATATCCGCCATAAAAGGTCCCAGCCATAATAGGTGAGAAGCTATACGACTCAATTCCAACATAATTACTCGAATATAGCTGGCTCTTTGGGGTACTTGAATATTTCCCAACTGTTCCGGTCCGTTTACGGTTATTGCTTCTGTGAACATCGTAGCTAAATAATCCCAACGTGTTACATAAGGCAGATATTGTATAATTGTTCGATTTTCCGCAATTTTTTCCATCCCTCTGTGTAAATAACCCAATAATGGTTCACAATCAATAACATCCTCACCATCTAGAGTAACAATAAGTCGAAGAACACCATGCATTGATGGGTGGTGAGGTCCCATATTGACTACCATGAGATCTTTTCTTTTAGCTGTCCCATTCATAGGTTTTTCCTCGATTTATTCTTCCATGAATTGCGAAAGAAAAAAATATTAATCAAGATTCAAGACCTAATAAATCGAATAATTCAAAATGACTCGTAAAATTCAATTAACGAATTATTGACTCCCGAATATCCAATTGATTTATTAATTTGTTATAGCGTATTCTATTTTTATTTGACAAATAAGATAGTAGCCGTTGTCGTTTTCCTAAAATTTTTTGTAAACCTCTTTGAGATAAATAATCTTTTCGGTGCAATTCCAAATGTGAGGTAAGTCTTCGTATCTTATTGGTGAAATTGACTACTTGAAATTCAACCGAGCCGGGGTTTTTTTCTTGTGAAAATCCTGGTAGAAATAAATTTTTTACCATAAGTTAAAAGCGTTCTTCTCCTCCTTCCATATTTTTTAGATATCTTCTTTGATCTGTAATAGTAATGATACTAATTTAAAATTTTGTATTTTGTATATACAATAATCTAAATTTATTTACCATTGTGTGATTCTGATGTCAAATCATACTATATTTCGGTAAAAAAAAAATGGTCGATTTAAAAAAAGAATACTAATTATATAGATAATTATATAGAAAAAAGTAGATATAAGACGATTTTTACAATTCCTTTTTGTATCTAAAGGATATATAATTGAATTTGTATCAAGGCCTCAGAATACAGAATAGAAGTTAACACAATGCGTGTGCGCATCTATACGTGTATACATTTGTATCCGCATACGAGATATGTTACGCTAAATTGAAGAAAGAAATATTATAGATTAACGACTTCTCAATCGCGGGTACAGATGTATCCTTACTATACTGAAACGGCTTCCATTATCGGTGTCAAACCAATAGCGATTCATACAAGCTAAATCCTCTAAGCGAAAATTTGGCCAAAGAAAAAAAAGGAAATTCATTAGGTTTTTTTTTCTATCAAGACCCTTATTTTCAGCCAAAATGTTACAGCAATTATTTACTTTATTATTCGTATTGTAAAATGTTGTCTTTCTATGTGCACTATTTCTATTCTTAGAATTGAAACAAATTAGTATTCTGAATTCTCTACGACGTCTAGCGCAAAAAAAGAATTCAGGAACAAGCAAATCATAATGATTTTTTTCTTTATTTTCTGTTATTTTGTGATCTCTTGTTCTTGGAATGGATTTTTTAAAATTCGTCTTATCAACATTGGTTTTTTCTGGATATCTTTTCTTAATTTGACGCTTACTCTTATGAAGCAATGAGAGTACTATGGTTTGATATATATAAAATTGTTCATCCTTTTCTCTAGACAGACGAATTGGTTCTATAATAAACATTGATTCTTCCATCAATTCATTTTTTTCTGTCAATTTTATAAGACTTAAACTCTTTTCTTTTGCCATAAGATTTAGACTGAGTTCTCCTCTTTGAATAGAGCTTATAGCAATCTCGTTTATACTTGGCATCCTAATAAGGAGACAATAAATTTTGAGATTATTCATTACTCTGTGATTTAAGGAACCCTGCCAATTCAATTGAAAAACATAAAACTTTGGTACTAAGCGATTTATTTCTACCTCCATTCTGTTCTTCTCTTTTTTTTTTTCCTCTTTCTTGGCCAATCCTGATGCTGTAGACTCTTCTGCAATATCTTTTTCTTGGGTTGAAAGAGATGATTGAAGATCCACCCGACTCGTCTGTTCCGCTTTTGTTTGATTTCGAGTCGCTAACTCGAATTCCAATTTTTTTTTTGATGATCTAAAAACTATTTCTTTTTCTCTTCCAGTAATTTTTGTATTTTCACTAACATCTTTTTTTATATCTAAATTGAAAAAAAGGAATTCGATTGGTATGATCCACAGGTTATTCGTATATGCAAAAATAGAATCGCTATTCGGTATGGAAAGATTTAATATTTCTTTATTTATTAATATCCAATCAAAATCTTTTCTATGCAGATTTTCTTCTATATCTATTATGTAATCTTTTGCTATATAATTCTTGATAGAGATAGAGATATCGCTCATTGGATCAAATCGTTTTTGTTTATATGTTTTGTAAGAAATCAATTCTTTTTTATTTGTTTGGAATGATGATCCATATCTAGAAATATATGAGTCTTTCTTATCTTTAATCGATTGATATGAAAAAAGATCATATTCATATTGTGTGTTTTTTTTTAATGAGCCTAATTGTTGGTTTTTGTAAGGAATTAATCTGGTTTTTTCATATGAATCACATTTTTTTAAATCTTTATTTTGAATGACACGACGTTTATGGATTCTATTTCTCCATTCTTGTGGGACTAATCTAGACCATCTCCTCTGAGATAAATCATATTGATAATGACTCTTTAATAACCAATTTGTCCATTCATTCATTAGAGAATTGGGGGGGTTCTTGGATATAAATTTGAAATCAAATATTCTTTGTATTCCAAAAAAATAATCTTTTATTTCATTCTTAAGAAAGGGCAATTTTCGATGATATTCAAAAACGGATCTTAACTTATATATGTTAATAAGTTGGGTTTCGGATAATTTAAAAAAGACATATGCTTGTGACAACGAGGATACGTCACAAAATTTATGTGAATTCGTATTCCTAAGATCATAAGATCTTTTGAGAAGTGAAATAAAGTTAATTAGACTTTGATTTGTTTTATCAGTTCTTTCCACATTTTCTTCATTATTGAAAATTGTCTTTTTTTTTGATTCAAGAAAACGTTGTACATCAACGCTACAAATACAAATGATGATCCACACAAAGATGGTTAGGTATACCCTCTCTATGAGAGTATTTAAAAAAGACTGCTTCGAATTGTCATCTAATAGGGGGTTTTGTGACTTATATGCTGATAGGGGTTTTTGTGACTTATACGCTGATAGAGGATTTCTTTTTTCTAATATCTGCCAAATATTTTTTTTTAATGCTAATCTTTTAGCATAAAAACTTGCTTTCTTCGCAATAATATTTCTCTCTGCTGTTAAATTCCCCCTTTTTTGTTCTTTTGCCATTTTTTTCATTTTTTTAATGATTGTCTTTCGTTTAGCATTCATATATATCTTTTTTTTCACTGAAGAATTTGTCCAATCAATAGAGTTTATTCGAGTGCTTGATTCGTGAATCGTTGGATTTTTGTTACTCATTGTTGAATCGTTTTTATTTTGACTTAATTCAAATCCAACGATCTTTTTTCTTAATGGAAGTAGCACTAAAGTTGGGAATTGTTTTATTTTTTCGTTTATAAATTGAAAAATTTTGATAATCCATTTTCCTCTTTCTTTTAAAAAATTTAGAAACAATCTTGTTCTTGCATTTAAAATCTTGAGAACCTGAAAAAAATGATTTTGCCATTTTGTTTTTTTTTTTTTTAGTTTTTTTAAAATGGGATCAAACAATGAAAATGGATTTCGATGAAAGCGAGAAAAGGGCAATTCCACTTCGGTTCCCAAGATTGTTAAAAAGCTAAAATCCCCCTTTTTTTTCAGTAGTCGATGCTTTTTAGTGGATCGTACCTTAGATCTGTGCCAAGGTTTCAGCCGAAAAGGAGATCTAATTTTTATCTGAATACCGTCTAGTAGCCACTTTTGTGGAAATTCTTTTTCCGATAATTCAACACCATTATAGGTGCATTTAATATACAGTTCTCTATTCCAATCCCTAAAATCTTCTGCCCATTCGGGAAATTGAAATAAAAGCATACGAACAATATTTTTGATTATTATCAACGAAGGCAATATAATATATTTTCTAAGAATCAATTGGGTTATTAATAAGGAGCCTCTTATTACTTGACCAACTACAAAAGTATCCCAGGCCTCCGCTAATTCTATACGTCTTTTTACCTCTTGTTCTTCTTTTGTTCTTTCGTCCTCCTCCGTACTTTCCTTTGTCTTTTCTTCTGTATAATACGGATTTTCTAATCCTTTTTTTGTCCGCAGCCTCTTTTGGAACAGAAAAAGCACTTGTCTCATTGGTTCAGAATTTTTCAAAAAAAAAAATGCGGGTTTTTCCATTTTTTTCAAAAAAAGGGGCGAATACAGACTTTTTTGAAAGATTTTCAAAGTAAGAGTTTTTCGCCTTTGAGCACGTATGCATCCTTTTATTATGGATCGCCGAAAATTTGGTTGGTGTGCATAACGTATTAAAGCCAATTCCCCCGTTTTTTCTTTATTCTCAGTGTTATTTGTTTCTCTAGTATCCTTATAAGCATTAGAATCTTTTGATTCTTTAGTATGAGTAAAAATAACTACACGTTTGGCTTTTCGGCAACGAATTGCATACTTCCGTTCGTCTTTTTTTCCCGCCTCCAGTTCGTGCATTTCATTGATTAGTTTGTAAGGCCATCGAGGAACTTGTTTTTCGATTTCCTTTATTCCAATAGATCTTTTTTTTAGAATTGTTTTATCGTTCAGATCTGGTTGAATTGCATCGAATAAGAATTTTATTATTTTTTTTTCAGTCGTTATGTGTGTATGTTCTGGAAAGAGCACAAGTCCTTCAAGATTCAAAGCTGATACTGATTTTTCAGAAAATTTCTGCATTAAGTTAAAAAAAGAACAAATTTCAGTTAAAAATAACTTTTGATAAAATATATCAATGTTCTGTTCAAAATAACTTGTTTTTGGAATATGAGAAAGAAGCAGACCATGGATCTTATTTATCCAAATATCATTCTTTTTCTTTTTAGAACTCTTATCTTTAATTGAGGATAAGAAAAAATTGTTCATTCGGCCACGACAGGGTCCAGTCAAGAACGGGTCATATAGTTTAGGTAAGTTTTTTGTTTGCGTCTCTTCATTGGATAATCTAATTCGTTTTTCAAATATATCCAACGGTATATATTCCTTATCTATAAGATAAGCCCTTTTCAGAATTTCATTGCTTAGTTTGTTTGTTTTTTCTTCATTTTTAGAGTTCCAATAATTAGTAAATTCATCATATAAGATTTTTTCTCTTGTTCTTGTGAAAGGGTCTATTCTTTTTTCCATTATTTTTAGAAAAGTCGACAAATTTGGGGGATAAGTAAAAGATTTTCTTTCTTTTCCATCATTTTGACATGTATCAAAAAAGAATTGTGACGTTTCATTTCGTACGCCATTTTCA